TTATGTTAACTGTTCGTATTTCGTTCATTCCATCGGTATGCTCCCAGGTACCCGTAATTGTGATCCGTTTGCCAGAACTAAAGGGTCTTTATGTCGAAACCTTCACGAACAATCGTCGTTTTTTGATGGTTTTTCCGCTTCTCACAGCTGCTCTTTCTACACCCCCGGATATCTGGTGCCAAATTGTCGCCCGTTTCCTTATTTCTTCGATAATAGAGTTGGCTATATTTGTGGCATCTATTGTACAAGTTCGTGAAGAAGGCTGGACGAGTGGAATGAGGGAAAGCGGCTCCATCGACAAAAAAGAAGAGTAGCCCAACCCGCAAAATGACTAGTTGAAGAATTTATAATTGAATAAAATAAAGATAGATAGTTTACTTGCACTTATGCTTGAGTAAGGCTCCGAAGGAGAAGTAGGATTCTAGACGGACAGGAAAAGGAAAAAGTATGAGGGATGAGTCAAACTGCTCTAAAGTTCTGAAAGAAAAGGTCCCAGTTCTCCTTTTTTTAGTAGATGGCTCGCCCGGTTGACTGCAATAGCAGCTGTTGCCGAAAGTGCTTATGCTTAGGTCACTTAGCGGTAAAAATAGGAATGATTCCGTGGATCAAGGACTTTTTCCGTGGCCGTAATTGGGTTTTTGACACAGTTATAGTTGTTGCCAGAAGGTGCTATGCTATTACTAAAGAGGGGCACCGGAGGTAAGACTGACCCCCGGAGCTCTTGCCCGAACATGTACTTCACTGAACAAACTTTTCGAAGTCGGCTACGATAACCTGCGATTCTTGGAAACTCCCTAGGTCTGCATCCAGCCGTGCCAAGGCTATAGTATGAAAGTAAGTACCATCTCGTCATGACGGAGCCACGGGCGGTCGACCGAATTGGTTGTTTGCTCAAAGTTTATTACGTTACGTGTTCGGTTTGGGGATTGCCCCTGGAAGCAAGGGGCGGTGGGGGCTTTAAGCTCGGTGTTTCTTCAGGCATTCTACTTAATTACTTACTACCGATGCCAGTAGAGATTCCGATTACATTGCCCAACCTAAAACACCCATCGAAGAAGTAGAAGTCGTGGAAAAGGCGCCAAAGACGGGGCTAAAAGAGTTGTAGAGGAAGCATAGCTCAAAATCTACTATTATATAAGAAGGGAGGGCGGTCCATAGGAAGTTCTGAAAGAAAAGAATTGGTCTTCGCCTTAGGAACTATCAAGAATTGAAAACCAAAATACCTTTTCTTCTAATTCTTCTTGTTCGGAGGGACCCTTCGGAGACTAGAACCGCTCTGTCTTCTCCATTACCGGCAGGCCCAGACCTAGTTGCCGCAGATCCAAAAGATTCTCTTGGGCCAAAAATGGCGGGTTATTACATTGAGGCGCCCTTTCTTTTACAACCCTTTCCTTTTTAATCATTAATAAGATTCTCCATCCTAAAAATGCAAAAAAGAGTCCCCACCTTTTGTGCCTTTTCTCTACCAGTTGAGCCACGGCGTCCATCTTATTTTATTACAGATTTACCCATGAATACTGAAAAGTAAGTCTAAAAACCTTTCTTTCAGAAACTACTCAAGCAGAGAGACTGGAAAAGCCACCCGTACTACACCCCGCACATTAGGTTCCCTTCTCTTCTTAGTAATGCGGAAAATTCTCAAACCCTATGAATGCGGCGACTTTGCAAAATCTATCCATATCTCGAATACCCTTATATCTGTATCGAGAAAGCTATGAAGATAGAGCGGCCAACAAAAAAGCTTCGTTAAATCACCGCAGGCGAAAGGAAGGCGTAGGCCCTTATACATGTAATAACAGAATCTGGTTACTATAGCGGAGGTGCCATAGGCGGAACTCTGGTCTGGTATCCGAGCAGCCATTTGAAGATGTAGATAACATGCCGGGGGGAAGGCGTTCCATCAGGGGAGAACTAGACCAATTCATGGGTAGATAGACTGTTGGAGAATGCTATTGTCAGAGAGTGGAGGTGAAATAGCACAATTCCTAGAGCATGGCTACCCATATTTGACTTCTAAGTAATAGCATGTCGGGGAGAATACGACTCCCATAAAAAAGAGGGGGGAATATACTAATTTGTAGAGTGAGTAACTAACTCTTGCTTATTCGGATGCGTGTGTCCCCAAATAAAGCCTTACTAAGATCATCATATAGGCTTGGTTGGAGAATAGTAGCACCTGTCAGAAAGAGGGGAAATCGTGAGACCTAGAATTCCAAGACAAGTTCTCAAAATAGATCTAATTCCACCGAGCTGTTGTAATGATAAGATCTCTTCGCAATTCACCGAGAGCCCCCCGATTGCCCTCTAAAACTCATTCATGGCATGGGACGCCCTCTCAAGCTGACCCAAATCTCGCTTTTACTTACTACTCATGTGTCCCGGTCAGAGAACGGACCGCTTTTGCTTATAAAGATGAATCAAGCGAGAATGCGCTCCAGTATAAAACAGGTGGTGAAAAGGATCAATTCAGAGAATGAATAAGCCCTTTCTTATAAAGATGGGGATAGCACACAGGAAAATGCGATTGTAACCAAATGCGGAGGTGAACCATATGAATTCATTCCATGAATAACCTGCCTTTGCTTAGGGGGATAGCATGTCGCAAAATGGAATGCGCAAAAGAGTGAAAGCACGGTTCTGAAAGAACGGCGGCCGCTAAGGTTACGAAGTCAAATGTGTTGAAATCATCCATGGAGGTGTCACGAAGTGCACCCGATCTCCAATAGCTCATGGAATGGAATAGTTTGGGGTGCATCGATTCGCGAATTCCAGTACCAATCTCAGCTATTGGGGAAACCTGACTTCTTTTTGAATATAAGGGTAAATGCCTACCGAACAGATTGATCGCAGATATCGCATTGTGCTCAGTAAAAGCGGCTATTCCACCTACGTGGAAAGCCTTACTTTCCTTTTTTTTACTAAGAAGACGGGGTTAAATTTGGAAAAGTTACGTCTCACCTAGGGGTGATTTCTTACTTTCTCATTTTCGCTCTACTCCTTCGGAGCCTCCACTTTTGAAATAATTTTATTTCGCCTAGCGGTCAAATCGGTCTTTTTTGAACTCGTAATGACCTGACCGATCTTCCATAATCGCAGCTGGTCTTCGCTCCCGGGATCGGTCCGATTGAAAGAAATCCATTCCCGCCTACCGGAGATTTCTCATTCCACCTATCCAGACAAGCTCCCTACGGCCGATGCCGCCGAGTTCCCTTTGAAGGATCGACTCATGGCACTGAAATTCCACTGCAATCTCAACAAATAGGATTGCAGCAGAACGCTTGATAGCGACTCTCTATGGGTCCATGGTACGTAGGTCGCAAAGCGTAAAAAAGCCATTGCTTTATTTACAATGAAATAGACGGCTTTATTATGAACGCCCGCTTTCTCGCAGCCTTAATCCCAGAGGTGAAATCGGATCTACCTTATTTGATTTCATAGAAAAGAATTTGTGCTACGAAGAGCCGGGAAAAAGCGTTTTGTGCAATTCAATTTGATCTCGAGGTGAATCGTGAGACTGAAGCGGTACAGGAGAATTTCATTGAAATAGTGGCCTCCGCCTTCTTCTCCCAGAAAACGGATGCTTTTGGGACTTTGCGATCATCCCACTCAACAAAGAGACTAGCGATACTGATGGCAAAGCGGGGAGAAGGACCCATGTGTGGAAAGACGCCTCCCGGGGATCTGTGTATGACAGGGCGTTAGCTTCAAACGAGCCACTCGGCATACAGGTAGTCTCGCTGCAAATGTATTCATAGGTATTTCTTTCTCCCGTGAGTCCCGGTAAGATCCGCTCCCCGATTTTGATTCTACCAGAGGAGCAGTTCCTTATTGTTTTTGTCCAGATCCGTTCCTACAGCTGTGCAGCAAGCCAGAAAGAAATCGTTGTTTGTAATGGATCATAGTCCGCATGTTGGCTCATTGCTTGCATGATCTTTCTTTTATCTTGTTTTCTTTCATTTCCCTCTGGACTACTTGACACACATGCGCTGAGTTACTTATGAAAAAGCCGTCTACTCATTTCATTGTTAGCGAGTAGGTGGCAGCTAAATAGAGCCTCGTGTCTCCATCGGGGTACCCCATCTGACCGATATATGAGGCCCGCGGACTCACGTTTTACCCTTGATAGTTATGGGTAACCTAGATCTGATTGAACGTAGGGATCTAAATAATGGACGTACAATACATTCTAAGTTGATCCAGGAAATGTAAAAGACTTGATAAATTGGGCCATACTTCTCGTTACGGACTGCCCCCGCTGTCTCCCGGTGAACTACTAATAGGCGAAAGAGTTATCAAACAATGAAAGAAAGGGACAGTTAAAAGATACTTTTTGAGCTCATTATCAGTCACTTAAACAACTTCAAGAACATCTGCGCAACTTATTCACACAATATCCCCTGCACGCTCTCAGAGGAGAACCCAATTCCCCAGGTGTGGCGTGCGGTTTATGGAGGGGGAGGAGACAAGAACGAGAACATACTTTCATTTTTTGAAATGTCTTAGCTGCTGCTCGATCGTGTATAACGTCCCAACATTCATTACTAAGTATCCGTTCATGTACGAGGCGGAACAGGTAATAACCTGCCACTTATAGAGTGACCGCTTTATTTATCTTTCTAGACGAACCAACAACGGGCCGGTAAGGTTTTGCGCTTCTTCTGTATTGGGACGCCACTCGTAAAAGGACGTCAATGCAATTTCCCGCACAATTATACATAAGATGTAACGTCAATTACTATCTTTTTGTATGGACAGACAGTGAGCTGACGACAGTTTATCCGCTATTAAGTTCATACGAGAATCTTTCATTTCTCCTCTCACCGTCAACGATCGTATGAAACAATAGATGCTTCATAATAAAGTCACTCAATTAGTAGTCTGGAATCCCTCCGATGCGGTCAGATAGGAAACTCGTATTGTCTCATAGCATTCGCGCAGGTCTCCGTAGTGAAGCATAGGAGGAAAGACGGATTCCGATAAGGCCAGAACTGATCCCGTATCTGTTACAAAATCTCCAAATCAGAATACAAAAAGAGGGTCCCATCTCAACCGCCGGCCCTTTCTCGCGTAAAAGCCATTTTCATCCCACTGGCACCAACTAATACCGTACACGCAAAGAAAGAAAACATGTGCTTACCTACCACATTTCATCAAACCTATAAATCCTTGGAATTCTCATATAGCGTCGTATACCTCCGCGCAAACACTACTGCCAGCCAATACAAATATCTTGTTAGAACGAGCCAGAAATGACCAACTTTCGCGAGCATTCTTTGTTGCCTCTTTTCGGGTTCCTTTTACGAAAGTAGATTGATCCGATTGACAGAAGGAAATAGGGACGCCCGAGGCATGCGCTAAAGGCGGATTAGAAAGACAACGTACTAGTCTTAGCGTGAGAAGCATATTTTATAACCTCTTGTAACCCGCTTGGCCACATATTCTACTAAGTAAAGAAGAAGGCAAACTAGTTGGGAAAGGCCTGGAAGTTGCGATATGCCAAGCACCTATTCCTAGAATCTCTTTTTTGAGCGAATGACTCTATTTGCCAGTCGTACGGAAAGCTCAAACAAATCTTAAGGTTCGATCTCGGTTAGTTTGATTTCTCGCATTCATCATCCAGAGGGGTGTCAGATAACATAGTAGCCCCCACTGTCTCCTCTCCCTTAAGAGGCTGGACAGGGATCCCCGGGTTGAAGAAACTTTTTGACTTATGCTGGATCACGAAGACGGGCCATTCTCCGTCTTCTTCTTTCTAGAAGGGGGATCCGATCAATGACATCGCAACCAGGTTGGTCTCATAGTTGTGCCTTCGGGCGGGACATGTTGGTCACGGTTTAATGCGAAGTATGGATCATCTAGTGGTTCGCTCGCTCCGCTAGACAGAAGAACGGAATCGTAGCCTTCAAGCTGACGTCTGAATATCTCATTCATAATCCGACGAGTTAAATGAGAAAGGGGCGGTTTCATAGCTCTAGCTTGCTGCGTCAACTGGCCCTTGGTCATCCTTTATGTGAGGTAGCTTGTCTCCTCCAGCTTGTCTGGTTAATGGGGCTCTCTATTCAAAGATTCAAGAAGTCACTCCGCTTTCTGGGATGGAGAAGTTTCCCTTTCTTTGATTCATTCGCCCTACGTGATCATCTACTTTCTTCCTTGTAGTAATGTATCAATCCTTCTATATGATGGCATTCTGTAATTCCATTCTTCCTTTCTTTGACCTGCGCCGATCCACACGGAGAATTGAACATACTTTCTGAGCTGCGTACGTCTTCTGTCTTTTCCTTGCGGGGTAAGTCTTTTTTATAACAATAAATAAAGGGAAGTGCGCCGGGAAAGCAACCGGGGATGCTGGTTCAATTCCAGCTTGTGAATCAAAGAAAACAAAAAGGGGAGGCGCACCGACCGGAAGTGAGGAGCTAGAAAGCATCGATTTCCAGGTCTATCTATTAGACGATATTTTACCGATGTGAGTGCCGAGTTGTTTCGAGTATCAGAATCCGATTCTCGCTCAGCTCCAGCTTCACAGGTTGGATATGTAGGAAAATTTTCCGGGGGAAAACATTGATGGATTGAGTCGGTCAACTGTAATGTAAAGAACATAAAGGAGAGACTTTCCAGCCCATGTGTGTAGCATCTGAGTTTTCCAGCACTATAACTGAACTAGTACCTTACTAACCATAAAATCAATGACTAAAACTATCCAGTATTGACGGCTTCTTCCCCGTCCAGAGTTTCACTTCACTAACTTGAAAGAGACTACTCCTCTGGAAGGAACGACTCTATATAAAGAGACGCGCTACGACGCTGGATACTCATAAAAGTAAATTGATCCCGCGGGGACGGAAATCAAAATCGGGCAGGAGTCGCTCAATCAAAGACAGTTCAATTCGATCTTAGCCGATCTAAGGTTTACCCTCTCTCCGGCCCCGTTTTGGTGCACTATTGGGGAGCTCACTGGGCCCGCCGCTTTCTCAATCGAAAATGGAAACTGTCAAGATTAGCGTACTGAACGATTTCTATTTTTTTCTATGTGGATTGATTTTCGTTGATCGGGTGCGAACCCGAAGTCAATTCATTCTCTTTGGCTGAAGTCAATCTTCATCAAGACAGCTGACCGAGTCGAAACCTACTGCTCAAGTCTGACGAATGCCGTTCATGAGCTGGTAAAGTCGAGATCAATCAACTGGGATCGGATCCCTGGTGAAAAAGAAAAGAGTAGCTTTCCCCATCTCTATTTGAGACAGATAGAGTTTTCACACAAACGCCTTGACTCGCCTATCCGAATCCTCTACTTTCCTTGTTCGTTCACCTGCCCGGTCTGGTTCATCTTACCCGCTGGCTTGGACGAGTACAGTTCACTGATTTGAATCACTTAAACTAAAGCTCCGATATCCGTAGTACTTCAACCTTCTTTTCTTACTCGTCACAGTCAAGATCCCGCGCATCAAATGATTACTGACTTGAACTAGCACTTGCTGCTATTAACTCAGCAGACGATCAGGCGAGATGCTAATTGGAGAAGAACTAACCGGACCTGCCTTCCCGGAAAGCACGAGCATACAGATTCGTAGTGTTCGTTCGGAGATTCCACTATACCCTTTTCATTCGGGAAAGCAACTCTAGCCTATATTCTTTGTCTTGAATCACAGAGCTCGGACAACAACTATCACAACTGGAAATACGAGAACTACTTACTAGCTATCTGACAGTTTTGAAGATATGCGAAAGAGGGAGAATGCGCTACATCGGATATTGATGAAACAGCTGTAGTGAAAGGCTAGTTAGGTACCGCAGGTAGAGCATCTTTCAACATTTCGGAGAACCACTTTATATTGGCACCTTGGCCAGGTAGATCCGTCCCACTCTCCGGAACCTCACCTCTGCTTTTTTGGAGTACGGGATGACTCGGATGGGCAGATAGAACAGAACCTGTCAGTTATGCCTTTAGGGGACGCTACGGTGCCTTAGCTGGTTCCCGATCCTCCTTCAAAAGTGGTGATGTAGGCGGATTGGTAGGGCTTAACATTATTCGTGTTTGGAGTAGGTGAACTGGGAAAAGAAAGGAAGGGTGATGCTTGTTAAACAAAGCAGCGTGTGCGGCCGCCACGTATAGCTGTAGCATCGGTTATTGCTCTGGTTACGAATGACCCAATCTATCTATGGCAACCACCCCTACTTTTAGTAGATGGAGATGCGCACCTAGGAAAGACGGATGAAAGAGAACCTCCCCTGAGAGATTGGCATTGGCCTGTGGGTCCGCTGCGGTAGAAGGCCTTAGCTGGCGATCCGGGGTAAAGTCCGAGGTTCCCAGAATATGGATATTGAAGGGGGGATGGTAAGACCTTACCGAGTGTGCATCATATCAAGGTGATGGGCCAGGCAGCAATGCAGGAAGAGACCAGTAGGTTTGGTTTGGAAAGCCTGTCGATCCATCCTGATTAATTTACGCTATTTCTGACTAGAGAGAGGACTTAGATCGGAGAGGAGCAGCTCTTTTCTTTTTAACAGAAAGCAGTGATGAATGGGACGGAGCTGCTACACTTCAGCTGGAGCTTATGTATTGGAGCAGAGGTGGCAGTTCAGACAGCAGCTGGAGCAGGACCAGCAACTAGGGGTTGTTCACAGAGCAGCCGTCTTTCCCTCTCAAGCGGAGAAGACTGGTTACATGTCCGATCCGCTAGGGATGGTTCTTTTCGACAGATTAAGCTACTTACTAGAGTTAGGGTATTGAACAAACGGGTGGCAACTTGCCCGATAAGAAAAGTCGCCCGAGTGAAAGAGTTCTTGTTTTAGTAGCTCAGGAGTTGCTTGTTCCTTTCGGCACTAAGCTTACTCTCTTCCAGCTTCTATGGGCTCTTCGAAATAAAATTACCTTGACTACACCCTTCTCGGCTTTGTTACCCAGACACTCATCCTGAGCAATCTCTTCCTGTTCTGAAGTGTCCAGATCTGGCATCTTTGCCTCTTATTGTTCAGGGTCCTCTAGAACCGCAAAACGGTTCGGGCTGACTATGACTAGGTCATTCCACTAGCACAACTAGTGTCCAGCTCCCCCATTGTCACTACTGGCTCGACATTTTTGCAAACACCGACCCTTACTCAATAGGGCAATGAAAAGAGGAGAACGATTGCCATCAGTACGTGAAAAAGTCCCACAAGTGTCAGATTCATGCAAACTTTATTCATGTGCCTCAGGCGTTACTTCACAATCTTACCTCTCCATGGCCATTTTGCACATGGGGAATTGACATCATCGGAAAGGTGACACCCAAAGCATCAAATGGACACGAATACATCTTAGTGGCACAATTGATTACTTTACCAGGAGCGGCATCTTATCAAAGACTGAAATAGGCCAAGATCATTAAAGAAAACATAATCTGCAGATATGGAGTACCGCACGAGCTAATTTCAGATCTGGGATCTCACCTCAAAAAATAAGTTGAGCAGCCGGTATCAGATACAACAGCACAAACCCTCGCCGTACAGGCCTCAGACCAATAGAACAGTGGAGGCATAAAAACATAGGTCAGATCCTGCGGAAGATGACAGACACATATCGAGATTGGCCCGAAAAGTTGCCACTGGCCCTGTGGGGGGTATCGGATCTCCATTCGGACTTCCACCGGCGCTACTCGGATGGAAGCAGTGCTACCTCCCTGGGCAAGGGAAGCCGAAGAAAAAAGGGGGTGAAATAAACTAAAATGACTAGACCGAGTGGGTGCCTTTAGGTGATAGTAATCAGACGAACTTTACTATGTCTCTTCCAATGCCTCCTCCATAAAATGCTTGGTGCGTGAAATCAATAGAATCACTTATCGTCAGGTGCCTTATTTAGTGGTCAAAGGCTGTTTAGTCATTACCAACGTTCAGAGAAGGTGGTTAAAAATAAAGAAGATTCATTCTTGCAACAACGCGATTCGAGCTCTCTTCTCTATTTGCGAGCACTTCTCGGTCTGGTGGGGATCCTTCCACCGGTATCGATGCCCTAAGCGAGGGATTA